TTTTTTTTTTTTTATATTAAAATATTTATTAAATAATAAATATACATATGAGAAATATAATTTTTTATACTAATATTTATTAAAAAATAAATAAATTATTTATATATATATAATTTATAAATATATTAATATATAAATACATATATATTAAATATTTAATATATAAGAAAAATAAGTATATAAAATATTTAATATGGACAACTCAGAAAAATAAGTATATAAAATATTTAATATTAATTATTAAATATTGAATAATTTCTCTCTTTTTTTTTTCATAATATTGAATTAAATACCTAAATTGCTATTTAAATTTTTATAATTCAAATAAATTATATTAAATTAATATAATTAATAATTATAAAATTATATTTAATATATTATATTATATATTAATATATTAAATATTTAATATATATATATAAATTAATAAATAAATTTTTAATTCAAATACATTATTAAACCGTTTTTAATTTTTTTTATATATAAAATAAAAAAAAAATTAAAAATAAGCTAAATTTAAGCTTTTGGGTTCATACCCCAAATATAAAGGAAACCCCTTTTTTTTAAAAATAAAGTGCCTGATTAAAGGGTTATTCTGATAGAATAAATTAAGTAGATTTCTACCTTTATTATATTTTATAGAATTAAACTATATCTAATAGAATCAAAAACTATTGTGCATCTTACACTAAAATATATTTATTGAATTTATAATACAAAACTAACCCCCTATTTTAGATTTTTTTTAATTTAAATTCAAATAAAATATTTTTTTATTTTATTCTTTTTTTTAGAACTTTAATCTCCATCTCTGCTAATTCTTGATTAGGATGTTGAATTGGGTTAGAAATCAATTTATTAAGATTTATCCCCCTAATTTCCAATTCAAAAAATCTTTTATCATCAGAAGCAGCCTTAAAATATTTTCTAACTCAATCAATTGCATCTATTAATTTTTTATTTTCAATTTTATTAAAAATAATTTTATTAAAAAATTTTGAAATTAATAATTTATTTTCTATTTTAATTAATTCCTCTATATTAATAAAAATAGGATCAACCCCCTTTCATTTCTGATTTCCTAATATTATTGAAGGTCTATCTTGATTTAATTGTTTTATTTTAATAACATGACAAAAAATTTCCCCCATAATTTTATTATCATATTATATAAACAATAATTTTTTAATATTTATTATAATTTTTAATGTTATTGTAGGAACGATAGGAGGAATTAATCAAACTTCATTACGAAAATTATTATCATTTTCCTCCATTAATAATTTAGGTTGAATATTGGCAGCATTAATAATAACAGAAAATTTATGAATTTTTTATTTAATAATATATTCATTTTTAATTAGAATTATATGTATTTTTTTTAATACATTGAATATTTATTATATTAATCAATTATTCATTATAAATATAAAATTTCCCCTAAAAATATCCTTACTAATTAATTTTTTATCTTTAGGAGGATTACCCCCCTTTTTAGGATTTTTCCCTAAATGAATTATTATTAATTTTCTTATTATAAATAAATTATTTCTTATTAGATTTATTTTTATTATAATAAGATTAATTATATTATTTTTTTATATTCGAATTATATATTCATCAATCATATTTAATTATTTAAAAATAAAATGATTTAAAAATTTTTTTAAAAATTATTCATTATTAATTATAAATATTTTTAGAATAATTTCTTTATTAGGTATAATTATTAGAACCTTTATATTTATATAAGGTTTTAAGTTATATTAAACTAATAATCTTCAAAATTATAAATAAAGAAATTCCTTTAAGCCTTAGTATTTTATAATTTACTCCTTAAAATTTGCAATTTTATATCATTTTTGACTATAAGACTTATTTAATAAAAGAGATTTTTCTCGTTAATAAATTTACAATTTATCGCTTATACTCAGCCATTTTATTAGCGAAAATGACTTTATTCTACAAATCATAAAGATATTGGAACTTTATACTTTATTTTTGGTATTTGAGCAGGAATAGTGGGAACTTCTTTAAGATTATTAATTCGTACTGAATTAGGTAACCCTGGATCTTTAATTGGAGATGATCAAATTTATAATACTATTGTAACAGCTCATGCTTTCATTATAATTTTTTTTATAGTTATACCTATTATAATTGGAGGATTTGGAAATTGATTAATTCCTTTAATATTAGGGGCTCCAGATATAGCCTTCCCCCGAATAAATAATATAAGATTTTGATTATTACCTCCTTCTTTAACTTTATTAATTTCTAGAAGAATTGTTGAAAATGGAGCAGGAACTGGATGAACAGTTTATCCCCCTTTATCATCTAATATTGCCCATGGAGGAAGATCAGTTGACTTAGCTATTTTTTCCTTACATTTAGCTGGAATCTCTTCTATTTTAGGAGCTATCAATTTTATTACAACTATTATTAATATACGAATTAATCATATATCATTCGATCAAATACCTCTTTTTATCTGAGCAGTTGGAATTACTGCTTTACTTTTATTATTATCTTTACCCGTTTTAGCAGGTGCTATTACTATACTTTTAACAGATCGAAATCTTAATACTTCATTTTTTGACCCTGCAGGAGGTGGTGATCCTATTTTATATCAACATTTATTTTGATTTTTTGGCCACCCAGAAGTTTATATTTTAATTTTACCAGGATTTGGAATAATTTCTCACATTATCTCCCAAGAAAGTGGAAAAAAGGAAACTTTTGGGTGTTTAGGAATAATTTATGCTATAATAGCAATTGGATTATTAGGATTTATTGTATGAGCTCATCATATATTCACAGTTGGAATAGATATTGATACTCGAGCTTATTTCACTTCTGCAACTATAATTATTGCTGTACCAACAGGAATTAAAATTTTTAGTTGATTAGCAACATTACACGGATCACAAATTAATTATAGTCCATCCATTTTATGAAGATTAGGATTTGTTTTCTTATTCACAGTAGGTGGATTAACAGGAGTAATTTTAGCTAATTCTTCTATTGACGTAACATTACATGATACTTATTATGTCGTAGCTCATTTCCATTATGTTTTATCTATAGGAGCAGTATTTGCAATTATAGGGGGATTTATTCATTGATACCCATTATTTACAGGTTTATCATTAAATCCATTTTTATTAAAAATTCAATTCTTAACAATATTTATTGGAGTAAATTTAACCTTTTTTCCCCAACATTTTTTAGGTTTATCAGGAATACCTCGACGATATTCTGATTACCCTGATAGTTTTACTTCATGAAATATTATTTCTTCATTTGGCTCATATATTTCTTTATTATCAATAATAATAATAATAATAATTATTTGAGAATCAATAATTAATCAACGTATAATTTTATTCTCATTAAATATATCTTCCTCAATTGAATGACTACAAAATTTACCTCCAGCAGAACATTCTTATAATGAATTACCTATTTTAAGAAACTTCTAATATGGCAGATGATATGTAATGGATTTAAACCCCATTTATAAAGGATTATCCTTTTTTTAGAAATGCCAACTTGATCTAATTTAAATCTTCAAAATGGGGCCTCACCTTTAATAGAACAAATTATTTTTTTTCATGATCATACTTTAATTATTCTAATCATAATTACTATTTTAGTAGGTTATTTAATATTTATTTTATTTTTTAATAAATTTATTAATCGATTTTTATTAGAAGGACAAATAATTGAATTAATTTGAACTATTATTCCTGCAATTACATTAATTTTTATTGCTTTACCTTCATTACGTTTACTATATTTATTAGATGAACTTAACAATCCTTTAATTACTTTAAAATCTATTGGACATCAGTGATATTGAAGTTACGAATATTCAGATTTTAATAATATTGAATTTGATTCATATATAATTCAATATAATAAAAATATTCCTGAAAATTTTCGTTTATTAGATGTTGATAACCGAATTATTTTACCTATAAATAATCAAATTCGAATTATAGTAACAGCTACTGATGTAATTCATTCATGAACTATTCCATCATTAGGGGTAAAGGTAGATGCTAACCCAGGTCGATTAAATCAAACTAGATTTTTTATTAACCGGCCAGGAATTTTTTTTGGTCAATGTTCAGAAATCTGTGGAGCTAATCATAGTTTTATACCTATTGTAATTGAAAGAATTTCTATTAAAAATTTTATTAATTGAATTAATAATTACTCATCATTAGATGACTGAAAGCAAGTAGTGGTCTCTTAAACCATTTTAATAGTAAATTAGCAATTACTTCTAATGAAAGAATTAGTTAAATATATAACATAAATATGTCAAATTTAAATTATTACATTAGTAATATTCTTTTATTCCTCAAATAATACCTATTAATTGACTATTATCATTTTTTTTTTTTATTATAATTTTTATTTTATTTAATATTATAAATTACTATATTTTTAATATTTATAATTTTAAAAAATTATCTTATTATAATAAAAAATTTAAAAATATAAATTGAAAATGATAAGTAATTTATTTTCAATTTTTGATCCTACAACAAATTTATTTAATTTATCATTAAATTGAATTAGAACTTTTATTGGATTATTATTTATTCCATATTCTTTTTGATTAATCCCTAATCGATATTATATTTTTTGAAATTTCATTACTAATAAACTTCATAATGAATTTAAAATATTATTAGGTATTAATAGATTTAATGGATCAACTTTTATTTTTATTTCATTATTTTCTTTTATTTTATTTAATAACTTTTTAGGCTTATTCCCCTATATTTTTACCAGAACAAGACATTTAACTATTTCATTATCAATTTCATTATCATTATGAATTAGATTTATACTGTATGGGTGAATTAATAATTATCAACATATATTTATTCATATAATTCCTCAAGGAACTCCAAATATCTTAATACCATTTATAGTATTAATTGAAACTATTAGAAATATTATTCGTCCTGGAACTTTAGCTGTTCGTTTAACAGCTAATATAATTGCAGGACATTTATTATTAACTTTATTAAGAAGAACCAGCTCTAATTTATCATTTTTTATATTATTTATTTTAATTTTTATACAAATTCTACTATTAATTTTAGAATCTGCTGTTGCTATCATTCAATCCTATGTAATTTCTATTCTTAGAACTCTTTATTCTAGTGAAGTAAATTAATGATAATAAATCATAATCATCCATATCATTTAGTAGATTATAGCCCATGACCTTTAACAGGAGCTATTGGAGTAATAACCTTAGTTACTGGAATAATTAAATGATTTCATAATTTTAATATAAACTTAATAATTTTAGGTTATATTATTATTATCATAACTATATATCAATGATGACGAGATATTTGTCGAGAAGGAACTATACAAGGTAAACATACTATCTTAGTCTCAAAAGGATTACGATGAGGTATAATCCTTTTTATTATCTCAGAAGTATTTTTTTTTTTATCTTTTTTTTGGGCTTTTTTTCACAGAAGCCTATCTCCTAATATTGAAATCGGAACTTTATGACCCCCATTAAATATTACTCCATTCAATCCATTTCAAATTCCATTATTAAATACTATTATTTTAATTAGATCTGGAGTAACTGTAACTTGAGCTCATCATGCATTAATAGAAAATAATTACTCACAAACTAGACAAAGATTATTTATTACTATTATATTAGGAATTTATTTTACTATTCTTCAAGCATATGAATATTTTGAAGCACCTTTTACTATTGCAGACAGAATTTATGGATCAACTTTTTTCATAGCAACAGGATTCCATGGATTACATGTAATTATTGGAACAATTTTTTTAATAACATGTTTTTTTCGACACTTAAATAACCATTTCTCAAATAAACATCACTTTGGATTTGAAGCAGCAGCATGATATTGACACTTTGTTGACGTAGTATGATTATTCCTTTATATTTCTATTTATTGATGAGGAAATTAATTTATTTATATAATATATTTAGTATATTTGATTTCCAATCAAAAAGTTTAATTTATCTTTAATATAAATAATTATTTTATTATTAATTTTATCAATATTAATCATTATTATCTCTAATATTATAATATTATTATCTATAATTCTTTCAAAAAAATCATTTATAGATCGGGAAAAATGCTCCCCATTTGAATGTGGGTTTGATCCAAAATCCTCAGCACGAATTCCATTTTCCTTACATTTTTTTTTAATTACAATAATTTTTTTAATTTTTGATATTGAAATTGCTCTCTTATTCCCAATTATTATATCATTTAATTTAGTTAATTTTATTATATTAATAAAAATTAGATTTTTTTTTTTAATTATTTTATTATTAGGATTATATCATGAATGAAATCAAAATATACTTAACTGAACCAATTAAGGATTATAGTTTATATAAAACATTTGATTTGCATTCAAAAAATATTGATTTTCCAATTTATCTTAAAATAAGAAGCAATAAATTGCATTTAATTTCGACTTAAAAGAATGAGTTATTTAACTCCTTATTTATATTAATTGAAACCAAATAGAGGTATATCACTGTTAATGATATTATTGAATAATATATTCCAATTAAATAAGAAATATATTATAATTAAGCTGCTAACTTAATTCATAGTGATTAAAATCATTAATATTTCTTTTTTATTTCTTTTTGTTCTTTTTTTCTAACAATAATTTATATAGTTTAAATTAAAACATTACATTTTCATTGTAAAAATAAAAAAAAATTTTTATAAATATTTAAAGATTATATAATCTCCTTAATATCTTCAATATTACACTCTATACATAAGCTATTTAAATTTTAAATTAATAATATAAAATAAAAAATTATAATTCATAAAATAAATCTAAATAAATAAATTTTAAAATTATTTATTTGATATAAATAATAAAAAATTGAATAATTTTTAATGATTTTAAATATACCTTGACCTCTATATATTTCTATTCAACCTATATCAACATGTTTTATTAAATTTTGACCATAACTTAAAAAATAATAATTTAATCCATAAGTAGATAAATTTGGCATAAATCATATTAGAGATAAAAAACTTCTTAAATTATAAGTTATTAAAAACTTATTTAATGAATAAATTTTTATATTACTAATTAAATATCCTATAAATATACCAATTAATCTTACATAAATAACTATTATTTTCATATTAAATGATAAATAAATTATATAAGGATAATTAAAAATTATTCACATTAAAAATCTCCCAGTAATTAAACTTATAAATATTAATAAAAATATGCTTTTTAATATAATATAATCCTCATCATATAAATTATATAAAGAAAATAAATTATAATCATTAACTATTAAATATATTAATAAACGAATTGTATAAAATATTGTTAAACCAGTAGAAAAATAATAAAAAAAAAAAATTAATATATTTAAATTTCTTATTCTTACTATTTCTAAAATTAAATCCTTAGAATAAAACCCAGCTAAAAAAGGAATTCCACATAAAGCTAAATTAGAAATATTTATACATAAAGAAGTTATTGGAATATATATTCTAATACCCCCTATAAAACGAATATCTTGATTATCATTTATTATATGAATAATTACCCCCGCACATATAAATAATAAAGCTTTAAATATAGCATGAGTTAATAAATGAAAAAAAGCTAATTCCGGTAATCCCATACTTAAAATTCTTATTATCAACCCTAATTGTCTTAAAGTTGATAAAGCAATAATTTTTTTCAAATCAAACTCATAATTAGCAGAAATTCCCGCTATAAATATCGTTAACCCAGACAATAATAATAATAACTTAAAAAAAAATATATCAATTAATAATAAATTAAATCGAATTAATAAATATACTCCAGCAGTTACTAATGTAGAAGAATGAACTAAAGCTGAAACAGGAGTAGGAGCAGCCATAGCTGCCGGTAATCAAGAACTAAAAGGAATTTGAGCTCTTTTAGTTATAGCGGCAATAATTACTAAAACTCCAACAATCTTTATTGAATAATCATTATTTATAAAACTTAAATAAAAAATATAATTTCAACTCCCATAGTTTATTATTCAAGAAATTAATATTAAAATTATAACATCACCAATTCGATTAGATAAAGCAGTTAATATACCAGCATTATAAGATTTAATATTTTGATAATAAATTACTAAACAATAAGAAACTAAACCTAACCCATCCCAACCTAAAAAAATTCTAATTATATTAGGTCTAATAATTAATAAAACTATTGAAAAAACAAATAATAATACTAAAATAATAAATCGATTCAAATTTATTTCAGATCTTATATATCTTTTTCTATAATAAATAACTGAAGATGAAATTATTAAAACAAATATTATAAATAATAATGATATCCAATCTAAAATAATAGATATAACAATATTTATAGAATTAAAAGAAATGATTTCTCACTCTAAAAATACTACCATATTTTCCATAATAAAATAAATTAAAAAAAAAAAATTTATTATTCTAAAAAAAAATAAAAAAAAAAATCTAATAAAACAAATTGAATAATTTTTAATGATTTAAAATGATTTCTCATATTTTTGACTCCACAAATCAACATTTTTTATTAAATTATTTAAATTAAAATCAAATTATAAAATATTCAATTTTTAAAATTAATACATTTAAAGGCAATCAATGTAAAATTAATAATAAATATTCTCGAGAAACTCCAGTATAAAATCTATAAATTCTTAAATTATACTTTCCATGTTGAGTATATGAATATAAATACAATCTATACCCAGCTCTAAAAAAAGATATTATAATTAATATAATTATTGATAATCAAGATCAACTCACTAATCTATTAATTAATCTAAGCTCCCCTATTAAATTTATTGAAGGTGGAGCAGCTATATTAGAAGATATTAACAAAAATCATCATAAACTTATTGACGGTATAAAATTTATTATACCCTTATTTATAAATAATCTTCGTCTATGTAAACGTTCATAATTAATATTTGCTAAACAAAATATTCCAGAAGAACATAACCCATGCCCAATTATTATAATATAAGAACCTAAATAACCCCAATAATTTATTGTTATAATCCCTCTAATTACTAATCTTATATGCGCAACAGATGAATAGGCAATTAAAGACTTTATATCTACTTGACATAAACAATTTAATCTAATATATAAACCTCCTATTAATCTAATAATAATTCAAATAAAATTTATTTTTATACCAATATTTTGAAAAAGAATTAAAATTCGTAATAATCCATACCCTCCTAATTTTAATATAATCCCCGCTAAAATTATTGAACCAGATACTGGAGCTTCCACATGAGCTTTAGGCAATCATAAATGTACAAAATATATAGGTATTTTTACTAAAAAAGCTAAAATTATTGAAATATATAATAAATATAAATTTACATTAAAAAATTTTATAAAATAAATAGTTAAATAATTTAAATAATCAAAAATAAAAAAAATCCCCATTAATATCGGTAAAGAAGCAAATAAAGTATAAAATAATAAATATATCCCAGCTTGAATTCGCTCAGGTTGATACCCCCAACCAATAATTAATATTAAAGTTGGAATTAATCTCCCCTCAAAAAATAAATAAAACATAAATAAATTTAATATTCTAAATGTTAAATATAATATAATTAATAAAATAATAATATTTAATAAAAAAAAATTAATATAAAAATTATTTTTATATAATGATTCTCTTGCTATAATTATTAATATACAAATTCAAATTCTTAATAAAATTAAACCAAAAGAAATTAAATCACAACCTATTATATATCTTAAATTACAAAAATTATTAATATTTAAACTTAAATTTATAAAAAATAAAATAATTAATATTAATATTATTTGAACCAATCAAAATATATTTTTCATAAAACATAAAGGAATTATAAAAATTATTATTATTAAAAATTTTATCATTTATAATAAATTAAATCTTTTAAAATAATCATTACCATGAGTTCGAATTATAGAAACTAAAATTGATAATCCTAAAGCACCTTCACAAACAGTAAATAATAAAAAAATTATTAACATATACATATTATATTCAATATAATTTAAATAAATTATTATTAAAAAAAATACTCTTAATACAATAAATTCTAATCTTAATAAAACAATTAATAAATGTTTATGTTTAGAAATAAAAATTATATTTCCACATAAAAATATAATAAAAATAATAAATCATATATTTAAAATTATCATTTGTTTTTATAGTTTAAAATTAAAACATTGGTCTTGTAAATCAAAAATAAGTATAATACTTTAAAAACTTCAAAGAAAAAGAAAATCTTTATCAATAATCTCCAAAATTATTATTTTTTTTAAACTATTCTTTGAAATTTTAAAAATATTCTTATCTTTATTAATTATAATACTTTCTATTATAATATTTTTTTTTAACCATCCCTTATCAATAGGATTAATAATTTTATTTCAAACTTTATTAACTTGTCTATTATCAGGAATATTAATTAATACATATTGATTTTCTTATATTTTATTTTTAGTATTTTTAGGCGGATTGTTAGTGCTATTTATTTATGTATCAAGAATTGCTTCAAATGAAATATTTTCTAATAATTTTTTAATAAAAATAATATTAATTTTTATTTTTATATTATCAATTTTATTAAGATATATATTTATATATAATATAAATTGATTAAATTTTATTAAAAATTATGAAATAAATAACTTTTTGAATTTATTTATTTTTTTTAATAACGAAAATAAAATTGATTTATCAAAATTATATAATAATTATTCTCACTTAATAATAATAATAATAATTATTTATTTATTCATTACTTTAGTAGCTGTAGTAAATATTACTAATATTTTTTTTGGGCCTTTACGATTATCTAATTAATTATAACCTTATACTAATGATAAATAAATTTTTACCTTTACGAAAAACTCACCCATTAATTAAAATTATTAATATATCATTAATTGACTTACCTTCCCCCTCTAATATTTCAATTTGATGAAACTTTGGATCATTATTAGCATTATGTTTAATTACTCAAATTTTAACAGGATTATTTTTAACTATATATTATATTGCTAATATTGAATTAGCTTTTTATAGAGTTAATTATATTTGTCGAAATGTTAATTATGGATGACTAATCCGAACCTTACATGCTAATGGTGCTTCATTTTTTTTTATTTGCATTTATTTACATATTGGGCGAGGAATTTACTATGAATCATTTAATTTAAAATATACTTGAATAGTAGGAATTATTATCTTATTTATTTTAATAGCTACAGCATTTATAGGATATGTTTTACCTTGAGGACAAATATCATTTTGAGGAGCAACAGTTATTACTAATCTTTTATCTGCTATCCCTTACTTAGGAACAATACTAGTAAACTGAATCTGAGGGGGATTTGCTGTTGATAATGCTACTTTAACTCGTTTTTATTCATTTCATTTTTTACTTCCATTTATTCTTTTAATATTAACTATAATTCATTTATTATTTTTACATCAAACTGGTTCTAATAATCCCCTTGGAATTAACAGAAATTTAGATAAAATTCCTTTCCATCCATTTTTTACCTTCAAAGATTTAATTGGATTTATTACAATATTAATATTATTAATTATATTAACATTAACTAATCCTTATCTTTTAGGAGACCCAGATAATTTTATTCCTGCCAATCCTTTAGTAACACCAATTCATATTCAACCTGAATGATACTTTTTATTTGCTTATGCAATTTTACGCTCTATCCCTAATAAATTAGGAGGAGTTATTGCACTAGTAATATCTATTTTAATTTTAATTATTCTTCCTTTAACTTTTAACAAAAAAATTCAAGGAATTCAATTTTATCCTATTAATCAAATATTATTTTGATCTATAGTATCTACTATTATTTTATTAACTTGAATCGGAGCTCGTCCCGTAGAAGATCCTTATATTATTACAGGCCAATTACTTACTATTTTTTATTTTTCTTATTTTATTATTAATCCTATTATTAATAAATTTTGAGATAATTTAATTTTTAATTATTAATTAATGAGCTTGTTAAAGCATTTGTTTTGAAAACTTAAGAAAGAATAAATTTATTCTATTAATTTATACTAAAATTAATAACTAATTTAAAAATATTTTTAACCCTACAAAAAATAATAAATAATTTAAAGAAATAGGTAAATATCTTTTTCAAGATAAATATATTAATTTATCATATCGATAACGAGGTAATGTTCCACGAACTCAAATAAATAAAAATGAAATTAATCTTAACTTTATATAAAAATATAAAGATATATTATAACCTCCTATATATATTAAAACAAATAATATTCTCATAAATAAAATTCTTGAATATTCAGCTAAAAAAATTAATGCAAATCCCCCTCTTCTATATTCAACATTAAATCCTGAAACTAACTCTCTTTCTCCTTCCGCAAAATCAAAAGGAGTTCGATTAGTTTCTGCTAATCTTGAAGAAATTCAACATATTCTTAAAGGTAATATTAAAAAAAAAAATCAAATTAAATCTTGGTAAATAAAAAATATTATTAAATTAAAATCTAAAATTAAAATAACTCTTGATAATATAATTAAAGCTAATCTTACTTCATAAGAAATTGTTTGAGCAACAGCTCGCAATCTACCTAATAAAGAATAATTAGAATTTGATGACCACCCAGCAACTATAACAGTATATACCCCCATTCTAGTACAACATAAAAAAAATAAAATCCCTAAATTAAATCTAACCATATTAAAATAATAAGGAATCAATATTCAAACTAATAAAGATAAGATAAATCTAATAATTGGAGAAAAATAATAAGAAATATAATTAGAATAAATTGGAAAAATTTGCTCCTTAGTAAATAATTTAATAGCATCTGAAAAAGGTTGTAAAATTCCTATATAACCAACCTTATTAGGACCTTTTCGAATTTGAATATAACCTAAAACCTTTCGTTCTAATAATGTAAGAAAAGCAACCCCAATTAATACCCCTAAAATTAAAATTAACATACCTAAAATTATTATTATCATATCTTTTATTATCATTTACTACATATATAATTAAATTATATATTTATGACTTCTAAAATCATTACATTTTTTCTGCCAAAATAGTTATTTATTTATATTTATATATAAATCAAATACTATTATTAAAATTCTTCCTATTTAAAATTATTTTAAATATTTATTCCTTTCGTACTAAAATATTTTATTAATTTAAAGATAGAAACCAACCTGGCTTACACCGGTTTGAACTCAGATCATGTAAGATTTTAATGATCGAACAGATCAAAAATTTTAAACTTTTACATTTAAATTTTATCTTAATCCAACATCGAGGTCGCAAACTTTTTTTCTTATTTGAACTAAAAAAAAAAAAATTACGCTGTTATCCCTAAGGTAATTTTTTCTTTTAATCGTAAATTACGGATCATTTATTCACTTATTAATGTAAATTTATAAAAAAAGTTTTTTTAATTTTTTTGTCACCCCAACAAAATATTTATTAAAATTAAAATTTTAAATCTTATAAAAAATTTTAAATTTAATAAATATAAAACTCTATAGGGTCTTCTCGTCTTTTAAATATATTTTAGCTTTTTAACTAAAAAATTAAATTTTATAAATCAAAAAGAGACAGTATATATCTCATTAAATCTTTCATACAAGTCACCAATTAAGAGACTAATGATTATGCTACCTTTGTACAGTCAAAATACTGCAGCCCTTTAATATATTATCAGTGGGCAGATTAGACTTTAAATTATTAATCAAAAAGACATGTTTTTGATAAACAAGTGAATATAAATTTTTGCCGAATTCCTTTTTTTAATTTATCAAATAATAAATTATTTTTATTTTAAATTATATACTAATTTTATCATTATATCTAAATTTAATCAATTATAATATATTTTTCTATAAAAAATTAAATAAATTTTAAATTTTAATTAAATTAAAATTATTTATAAAAAATTATAATTTCTAAACAATATAAATTTTAAAAATTTTAATTTGTTATTAAAATTTATTATAAAAATTTATTTTAAAGCTTATCCCTTAAAATATTTAATTTTAAAAATATAATTTTAATTAATTAAAATTATATTTTTTAAAATTTAAAATTAAATTTTTTTCTAAAAAAACTAGATATATTTAAAAACGATTAACATCTCATTTCAAATTAATTATTTAAAATAATTATACAACATTAACTTTAATAATTAATTATCTCTTTTAAATTCGAGAAAATTTTTAAAAAAAAATTATTATTAATAAACTCTGATACACAAGATACAATAAATTAAATTTACTTTTATATAAATTTATTTTCAATATATTTCAAATTTCTTTTACAATACTAATTTACTATAAATTTTTATTATTTTTTCTATTAAATATACTTTAACCCCCATTAAAATAATTTTAATATTAAAAATTCTTTTATTATTTATAATTTATTAATTTATCCCCCTCAAATTAATTATATTATAATTTCTTTTCAATGTAAATGAAATACTTTTATCAAGCTCTAATTTGTTCTTTCTAGAAACACTTTCCAGTACCTCTACTTTGTTACGACTTATTCCAATTTATTAATGAAAGCGACGGGCAATATGTACATATTTTAATTAATAATCATTTTAATAAATTAATTAAAATTACATTTAAATCCACCTTCAAATATTTATTAAAAAATATTATTCATTTAAATTTATTTATTGTAATCCATTATATTCTTAATTATAATCTGCATCTTGATCTGAATTAATTTTATATAAAAATTTTTAAATATTATTTTTATTAAAAAATATTTATTTAACAACGATATACAAAATAATAAATTAAGTAAATTTATTCGTGGATTATCAATTATTAAACAGATTCCTCTAAATGAACTAAAATACCGCCAAATTATTTAAGTTTCAATAAATTATTATCTACTATTTTAGTATTATAAATTTAATTTTTAATAATAGGGTATCTAATCCTAGTTTTTTATAAAATTTAATAAATCATAAAATTAATATAAATTTTAATTAAATTAAAATTTCACTTAATAATTTAACATTTATTTTAAATAATAATTTTTATTAATTATATACTGATAAAATTTAAATTATTTTTTGTATAACCGCAACTGCTGGCACAAAATTTGTTAATAAATTAAATATTACTAAATCTTAATTTCTTAAATTTTTAATTTTAATTACTGCAAATTTAAATAATTATTATTAAAATAATTAAAAATTAACACTAAAATTTACATGTAAAATAAATTCAAATTAAATTTTATAAATCATAAAAATTTATTTATATATATAATTTTTTCATATAGATTTTT